ACTAAGAAACTGAAAGAGAGAAAAACCTCAGAAACGGAAGAAGGGGGAGAAAGAAAGCAAGAAAGCTATGTAGAAACAACTTCTGAAACGAAGGAGACTAAACAGGAACAAGAGGGATTCAGCTATGTAGAAACAACTTATGAAACGAAGGAGACTAAACAGGAACAAGAGGGATTCACCGAAGAAAACCCTTCCCCTTGTTCGGAAGAAAAGGAGGATCTGGACAAAATAGATGAAACGGAAGAGATCCGAGTGAATGGAAAGGAAAAAACAAAGGATGAATTGAACTTTCACTTTAAAGAGGCACGCTATTCAGATAGCCCAGTTTACGAAGATTCTAATCTGAGAATGAATTGGAAATTGGGAAGACTGAAAGAGCGGTGGGGGAAAATTTTTGTCACTTTTTTTTTCGATTATAGGCGATGGAATCGGCCATTACGATACATCAGAAATCCTGAATTGGAAAAGGCTTTACGAAATGAAATGTCACAATTTTTCTTTTGTACATGTACAAGTGATGGAAAACAAATAATATCCTTTACATATCCGCCTAGTTTATCGACTTTTTCGGAAATGCTAGAACAAAGAATTTCTTTATACACAAGTTTTGATAAACCATATGATGAAGATCTTTATAGTTCTTGGATTTATACCAATGAAAAAAAAACGTGCAATTTTCACAATGAATTGAGGCGTCGAATTCAAATGATAGAGAAAAATGAGGGATCTACTAGTCTGGATATGCTTGAAAAAAGAACTATATTATGTGATGACGCTAAGAAAAAAAAATGCTTGCCAAAAGCATATGATCCTTTTTGCAACGGAACATATCGAGGAACAAGAAAAAAATTCGATTCACGCGAAATCATGAATCATTTAATCACTTATTTAATCACTTATAATATATATACCAATATAGAAGATTTAGTAGAAATTTTTTGGATAAATAGGATTCATGATCTACTTCTTAATGATTCCTTAGAACTTTACCGTCAATCATTTTTGAATTCTGGAAAAAATTCTTTCTCTTTAATTGATGAATTATTTGATGAGTACGGACACAGTTTTCATTTTCAAAAATGTTCTTTATTGACAGAAGAAAAGGAGATTTCTTCAGAGAGTCAAGCAAAATCTTTGCAATTTTTATTCGATGTAATTACAATGCATACAAAAGATCAAAAAACAATAAAGAATAAATCTATTGGAATAGAAGAAATCAGTAAAAAGGTTTCTCGATGGTCACACAAAGTAAGAAAGAATTTTATGTACGAATACGGAGGGGACGACGTAGAATTTATGCAGGAAGGAGAGATTAATTCAAGAAGAGCAAAATATGTGATATTTTATAATGAGAATCATCAGAATATAATAAATTCTATTTTGAGTAGTTTTAGTAGTCAGAATACTAATGATCCAAATGTTGATCCAATGGAAGAGGAAGAATTGGGTTTGATACGTTACTCCCAAAAATCAGATTTTCGTCGCAATATAATCAAAGGATCCATGCGCTCTCAAAGACGTAAAACAGTTATTTGGAGCATCTATCAAGTAAATGCGCATTCCCCGCTTTTTTTAGATCGCATAGACAAAATATGGTTTTTTTCTTTTTTTGATATCAATGAAATGAATCATCTTATTTATCTGATTTTTGGTGATTGGGAAATGAAGAAGGAAATGAAGAATCGTATTTGTAGTAATTTTAGTAATTGGTTTAGTAATTGGATGGGGAGAGAACGCGAATCAGAATGGCAAATTTCCGATTTTGAAAATACAGAGCCAAAAAGAAAGGACGAGGACAACATAGATCCAGATGTACGAGCAGAATTTTTCGATACCGAGGCCTTTATTCAAGGAACAAGAAGTTTGATATTACTCACCCAATCTTTTCTTAGAAAATACATTCTATTGCCTTCATTAATAATAGCTAAAAATATTTTTCGTATGTTATTATTACAATTACCCGAGTGGTCCGAAGATTTTAAGGAATGGAATAGAGAAGTACATTTCATATGTACCTATAATGGTATTCCATTATCAGAAACAGAATTTCCCAAAGATTGGTTAAGAAAAGGTATTCAGATAAAGATTAAATATCCTTTCTGTCTAAAACCTTGGCGAAAATATAAGGTACGATCTCATAAGAAAGATCATAGAGATTCAATGAAAAAGAAAAAAAAAGATGAAAATTTTTCTTTTTTAACACTTTTGGGAGGGGAAGTGAAACACCCCTTTGGTTTCCCCCTAAAACGCCCTTCTTTTTTTGAACCTATTTATAAAGAACTCAAAAAAAGAATTCTAAAATCGTTAAAGAGACAAAGAAAATCCGTTCTAAAAGAAAAACTAAAATGGGCCATTCAAGTTATCAAACTAATACTAAAAAAATGGGAATTGGGAAAAGTAAATCCAATTTTCTTATTGGAACTGATTAAACAAAAAGTACATGAACTAAAGGAAAACGAAAAAGATTTCAAAGGGAAGAATAAGATTCTTCCCGAATCGTTTGTTTTAATTCGACCAATGGATTGGGTAAATTATTCACTAATAGAAATACAAATGAAAGATCTTTCTGATAAGACAATCAAAATCAAAAATCAAATAGAACAAATAGAACGAAACGCAAAAGATAAGAAAAAAAAAGAAATAATTCTAATTTATGATAATAAAAGATCGGAATCACAGAAACATATTTGGAAAATATTCAAAAGGAAAAATATCCGATTAATGCGTAAATCACATTACTTGATGAAATCATTCATTGAAAAAATATACATAGATATCTTACTATGTACCATTACCATTACTAAGATCAATGCACAATTTTTCTTTGAATCAACAAAGAAGATCTTTATCTTTATGTTTAATAAATCCATTTACAAAAATGAACGAAATCAAGACCAAGAAGTCATTTTGGAAACAAATCCAAATCCAATTCATTGGATTTGGACTATAAAAAAGTTGTTTTCAAATACTGAAAATACTGAGAATAGGAATAAAAATTACAATACTTATCGGACCTTATCCTCCTTGTCCCAAGCATACGTATTTTACAAATTATCACAAACCCTTGATAAGTATCACTTGAAACTTGTACTCCAATATCAAGGGAACTCTCCTTTTTTGAAAGAAAAATTCAAAGAGTATTTTAGAATACACGAAATATTTGATTTCAAATCAAGACATAAGAAAATTCATACGTATGTAATGAACGAATGGCAAAACTGGTTAAAAGGTCAATATCAATATGATTTATCTAAAAAAAAATGGTCTCGATTAGTCACGAAAGAATGGCGAAATAGAATCAATCAACGTCATATGATTCAAAACAAAGAATCAATCCATTTCATTCATTCCATGAAACAAAATGACTATACAACCAATTCATTTAGGAGTCACAAAGACAAATGGAAAAAACATTATAGATATGATCTCTTAGCATACAAATACATAAACTTCCCTAATTCATATATTTTGGAATCCCCATTAGAAATAAATGGGGACCAACAAATTCCATATCATTTCAATACATCGAAACTTGAATCGTTTGATGTATTGGTAAATATACCTAGTAATTATTATCTAGAAAAAGGATATCGTATTGATAGTAATAAACATTTTGATAGAAAAGATTTGGATTATACAATTCTTCCTTTTTATTTTCGAAAGTATACTGATATTGATATTGAGATATGGGGCAATGAACATATTGGCATCGAGATTAATAAAACTATTCAAACTAAAATGAGTACTTTTCCATTTTTTGAAATGAAAAAAAAAGATCTTTTTTCTATTATGCTTCATCAAAACCCATGCAATCAAAAAAGGATCTACGATATCGTATCAAATCATGATACTATAGCGAATCTAGAATCTTGGTTTTTTTCAGAATTTGTGATACTTTTGAATCTATATCAGATTGAACCTTGGATCATTCCAATCAAATCACTCTTTTTTTCTTTCTATGAAAATAACAAATACAAAAAAGAAGATATTGAAGAAGATTACGCAAGATTAGAAATAGAACTGAAAAAAAAAATACAATATCAATCTTATAAATATTCTTATAAATATAGAATGATACGAAATTACTTTTTGACAAATTCTTTGATTTTTCAATGCCAATGGTCTGATATCTTGACTGAAATAATAGTGAAGAATATCAGGATATCTTGTCTCATACTTAGACTGAGGAGAGATCCAATGGAAATTGTTGTATCATCGATTCAAAAAGATGAACTAGATCTAAGCGAAATGCTGAATCACAAGGGCCTACTTGACGAATTGATAGAAAAGGGAATATGGATTGTTGAACCAATTCGTCGATCTATAAAAAGAGATGGAAAATCTATTATATATCAAACTATCCATATTTCATTGGTAGATAAGAAGATGCGCCAAACGAATGGAAAATACACAAAAAAAGGATATATTGAGAAAGGAAAGTTTCAAAAATCCACTGCGCAAAACTTTGTCAGTAAACACAAAAATCATTATGATTTCTTAGTTCCCGAAAATATTCTATCTCCTAGACGTCGGAGAGAATTTCGAATTCGAATTTGTTTGAATTCCCGAAATTGGAATATTGTGGATAAAAATCCAATATTTTGCAATGAAAACAAAATAAGAAATTGTGAACAATTTATGAATGAGGACAAGCATATTAATACAGATACAAAAAATTTAATGAAATTCAAATTGTTTCTTTGGCCTAATTATCGATTAGAAGATTTAGCTTGTATGAATCGCTATTGGTTTGATACCAATAACAGTAGTCGTTTCAGTATGTCAAGAATACATATGTATTCACAATTCATAATGAATTCCAATCAAAAATGACAAACTTTCGAATCTATTTTCTAGACTATAATACTATAATACTATAGGAAAGCCAAAATAGATATACTGTGTAACATTCTAATACATGATGCTGATTTCATAGTCTAGCATATAAATTTTTACTAGGAGGATCGGAATCCTTTTCAATATTTTTATTTTGAACTATTTTCTTCTTTTACTGAAACTGAATTTATGAATTTCAGTTTCAGTAAAAGAAGAAAATAAACAAATAAAAGAATAAAAGAAATCGAATTTTTATGTGTACTAAATGAAAATCACTGGCATAAGAAATCTTATTATTTTTCCTGATTCGTAGAATTCACAGAAAATAGCGATAGAAATTTAAATTTATTTTATGATCAAAAATTCATTCATCTCAGTTATTTCCCAAGAAGAAAAAGAAAAAAAGAGTGGGTCTACTGAATTTCAACTATTGCATTTTACCAGTAGGATACGTAGACTTACTTCTCATTTGAAATTGCACAAAAAAGATTTTTTATCGCAAAGAGGTCTACGAATACTTCTGGGAAAACGTCAAAAATTATTGATTTATTTGTCAAAGACAAAGAAAGTGCACTATAATAAATTAATGGATCAGTTAGCTATTCGCGAACAAAAAACTCGTTAATTTCATTTGAATTTCTTATTCTTAGTTTCTTTATTATTAATTATTTAGTATTCGATTTTTCAGTTCACCAAACCTCAGTTTTAGTTTTCGAAATTCATGAAATAATGAATTTAGGAAAAAAAAATATGATTGTATCGGCTACAAAAAAAAATTTCATAATAGTCAATATGGGTCCTCACCACCCATCAATGCATGGTGTTCTTCGTCTGATCGTTACTCTGGATGGTGAAAATGTTATTGACTGTGAACCTATATTGGGCTATCTACACAGAGGGATGGAAAAAAGAGCGGAGAATCGAACAATTATACAATATTTGCCTTATGCAACACGTTGGGATTATTTAGCTACTATGTTCACAGAAGCAATAACAGTAAATGCGCCAGAAAAGTGTTCAAGTACCTAAAAGGGCCAGTTATATCAGAGTGATTATGCTGGAGCTGAGCCGTATAGCCTCCCATTTGTTATGGCTTGGACCTTTTATGATTGGTGCACAGACGCCCTTTTTCTATATTTTCAGAGAGAGAGAATTGATATATGATCTATTGGAAGCTGCCACAGGGATGCGGATGATGCATAATTATTTCCGCATCGGAGGAGTTGCTGCGGATTTACCTTATGGCTGGATAGATAAATGTTTTGATTTCTGTGATTATTCTTTCAAAGAAGTTGTTGAGTATCAAAAGCTCATTACGCAAAATCCCATTTTTTTGGAACGAGTTGAAGGAGTAGGCATTCTTGGTGGGGAGGAGATAAGAAATTGGGGTTTATCAGGACCCATATTACGAGCTTCTGGAATCAAATGGGATCTTCGTCAAATTGATCATTATGAGTGTTACAATAAATTCGATTGGGAAGTCCAATGGCAAAAAGAAAGCGATTCATTAGCTTGTTATTTAGTACGAATTGGTGAAATGCAAGAATCAATAAAAAACAGGCTATAGAAAGAATTCCTGGGGGACCTTATGAGAATTTAGAAAACCGCCGCTTTCATGACGCAAATAATTGACTATAATTATCTAAAAGTTTTGGGAGATGGAATCTGTGGCGTTAGCCCATGGGATTTTTAGTTTTTCTAATGTGTTCTCTAGCAGAATGTCAAAGATTACCCTTTGAGGTTATCAAACCAAATATTCGGATATAAAATACGAGTTCTTTTATCTTACTTATTACCTAAATCTATGAGTTTCTTCATTATTTGTAATAGTTCTTTACTTAGGCGGGTGAAATTTTTCTTGAAATTTTTCTATTTTTCTAAGGTAGGATTGCCATTTCAAGTCTTGTCCCCATTGCTCTTCTTATGTCAGGATATGGATAAAATAATAAGTATTCCTTTTCAGGCGCTCTACGAGCTGTTGCTCAATCCATTAGTTATGAAATACCATTAACTCTATGTGTGTTAGCAATATCTCTCCGCGTGATTGGTTGGAACATGAACTTTTATCTATTCTAGAATAGATAAAAGAAAGAAATTGACTATAAAACTGAATTTTTTAGAATAGATAAAATGTTTAGAAGTTTATCTTCATTTTTTTTTTTTATTCCACATTTCAGTCTAGAACATACATTCCACATTTCAGTCTAGAACATACAAGAATGAAATTGAAGTAAACATAACCTGAAACATATAAAATACGGTTAATCCTGTTGTGAACCAAACTATTAGTCCGAAAATTGTTGAGTACAACCAACTCTCGTGAATAATTTCATCTTTAGAGAAAAAACAAGCAATAGTGCGAAATACCAAAAAGATAAAGTTCATTTAAAAATAAAAAAAGTAGTTCTTCTAACTAATTAATAAGAAATCAGAAACTATTTCTTTCGTCACTAATCCTTTGTATTTATGAATAGAACAATTATTGCTGAACAAAGAGAAATTTTTTAAAATATTGCAAAGAATAAGATAAATTCAGACAGACATTGAATGAATAATAAATAATAGATACGGATCCAAAAACCAATAAAGCTTTAGACTTTAGAATATGCATGCGTTATCAAATGGAATAAAGCAGCTAGATAAGAATCTATATCTAGAGCTACCATAATATAATCCAATTGAGACATTATAGAATAAGCGAAACTTCTTTTAATATATCTTTGTGCAAGAACAAAAGTAGCTCCTAAAAATACTGTACTAAAGAAATGATATTCATTATGTAAGGTATAAAGGAAGAAGCGGAGCTACAAGGAAAATTCCTCCTGCTACGATGACATAGGGTAGCATCATATATAAGAAGCCGAAGGATCCTCCCTAGCTTTAGGTAATCATATGTGAAGGGGGAATTGTGCGGATTTCACAACTGCACCGGCAAATAATAAAAAATAAAAAACACATAACAATATCATCTAAAATTATTTCATTATAAATTAAAAAATGACAATAGAATTCATAATTCTATAATTCTGATAAAAATAGATAAAAAGAGCAAAGAAATCGATAATGAAATTAAAATTGATTATTCTTTTCTTATTTTTTTTTTCCTATTTGTATTCTCGTTCGAAAACATAATTATGCTTCTTAGATTCTTGATGGAAAGTAAGTATAGATAATGACTAGGAAACGATTAATCTATTTTGAAAAATATATGTCTTTCACATACAACAATAAAAAAGAATCATCTACTTTTGAATGGCAGTTCCAAAAAAACGTACTTCGATGTCAAAAAAGCATATTCGTAAAAATCTTTGGAAAAAAAAAGGTTCTTTAGCGGCATTAAAAGCTTTTTCTTTAGCGAAATCTGTTTACTCCGGACAGTCAAAAAGTTTTTTGTTCGACAAAAAAAAAGTCTTGGAAAAATAGTAATTAACATATCTCAAAGAACTCGCAATTTTACATTTTGAAATTGGAATACAAATGTATATTATTTTCAATATATATTTTTTTTCTATTTTTGATAGTCCTTCTATTTTCTATTTATAGTATTTTGATTCCAGTTTTTTTTATATTCAAATCTATTGCGATTCTATTGAGATTATTATAGTGTTATAGTCTATTTATATTGAATTGAATTCATGAGATGGTTTTTTTTCGTTCCCATGCATTGTGCTTTTCTATTTTGAAAAGCACAATTCTGATAGACAACGAAAAATCTGAATATTTTATTATACTTTTTACACATAAATATTATTCTATTTTTTCTATTTTATACTAAGGTCTTGTTTTAAAAAAGAATATTTACTTTAGATCTCGTGATGAAATTGTACATTGTAATACATAAGTAATCCTAGTTCTGTTTATTTTATGTTCAGTGAGAATTTTTTTTATGAAATATTATGAAATAATAAAGTATTGAAAAAGAATTTTTTGTTCCAGAATAAATAATTATGAATTCTATAGCTCGACTGAGAACAAAACTATTGAATTGAAATTATTCTGGATAAACTGGATAAACTTTATATTTTAAGTATAAATGTCTAGGACGGAAACACTATATGGAATCTCGACAATTCAACAGGATTTTCCTATTATTATTTCAATATTTCAAGTAAGCCGCCATGGTGAAATTGGTAGACACGCTGTTCTTAGGAAGCAGTGCTAGAGCATCTCGGTTCGAGTCCGAGTGGCGGCATACAAATAGACACAATAGATATTCTAGAAATAGAATATGATATTGAATATATTTAATTCCTGATTTCAATTATTTCATTAGTCAATATTACCCTTTTTTATATTTATGATATTTGTGAACTTAGAACATATATTAACTCATATTTCTTTTTCGATCATTTCAATTGTAATTATGATTTATTTCATAGACTTATTAGTCTACGAAACCGAAAGATTACGTAATTCGTCAGGAAAAGGCATGATAGCTACTTTTCTCTCTATAACAGGGTTTTTAGTTATTCGTTGGATTTCTTCGGGACATTTTCCCTTAAGTAATTTATATGAATCATTAATCTTCGTTTCATGGAGTTTAGCCATTATTCATATGATTCTGTATCTTGGTAATCATAAAACTGATTTAAGCGCAATAACTGTACCAAGTGTTATTTTTACCCAAGGTTTCGCCACGTCAGATCTTTTAAATGAAATGCATCAATCCGCAATATTAGTACCTGCTTTGCAATCTCATTGGTTAATGATGCATGTCAGTATGATGTTATTGAGCTATGCAGCTCTTTTATGTGGATCGTTATTTGCAGTTGCTCTTATAGTAATTACGTTTCGAAAAAACATCTTTTTGGAGATGAAATATTTTCACGAAAAAGGAAGTGTATTTGAAAATACTTCTTTTCTCTCATTTCACAATTTTTACAAATATCAATTAATTCAGCGTTTGGATTATTGGAGTTATCGTGTCATTAGTTTAGGATTTACCTTTTTAACCATAGGCATTCTTTCTGGAGCAGTATGGGCTAATGAAACATGGGGGTCTTATTGGAATTGGGACCCGAAGGAAACGTGGGCATTTATTACTTGGACCATATTTGCAATTTATTTACATATTCGAAAAAATCAAAAATGGCAAGTCCAAGGCACAAATTCAGCATTTGTGGCTTCTATAGGATTTCTACTAATTTGGATATGCTACTTTGGAATCAATCTATTAGGAATCGGGTTCCATAGTTATGGTGCATTCCCTTTGATATCTAAATCCAATTGAATTAACATGAAGAATACATAAAAACATCGTCTGACAGACATAGACAATTTGAATTTGTACGAGTTTTTGAAAAACGTTTGAATGGAAGAATTATTTATGTTCAAATGGTTCCAAAAAACTCTAGAAGTATCTCATTAGAATTCTAATTCATTCTTCATTTTTTTTTTTTTTTTTTTTTTATTGTACTAAGAGATATAAGTTGTACCTTGTCAACCAATAACGGGAGAACAAAATAAATAGCTATCGTGGTCCAGAATCAACCAAATTTTAGTTTTGAATATTGATGAGCTTGTATCCATAGAAAATTTAGCGTAACATAGATAATAAAAGAATAGGAGTTAATATCATTCCAATTGCCATTAAAAAAGTAATTAACATTTTTTGAATGAAAAGATATTTAGAGCTGGTAATTACCAATTTCAAAAAAGACTAAGAATTCTGAAACAAAACCACTCATTCCTAGCAATGCAAGAGAAGCCATCGAGAAACTACTAAACAGAGTCAATATTTTTCATATTGGGATAAATATCCCTCCCATCTCGTCTAGATAAATAAAACGTAAGTTATAGAAACAATTCCTATAATTAGGAAACCCATGTGAGATACGGAAAATAGAGAATACGGTTTTTTTTTTCATTTCGTTGACCGAGAGAGATTGAAGCTGCATAAATGATTTGTATTATTCCTACTAGTATTAACTAGGTATAAAATCTGGAATGAACGTGAGCTAATAATTCCATATTGATCTGAATTCATTCCCATCTTGAATAAGATTTGTAGCTTAGTACAAGTGTTTCTTTCCTATCCACATGAATAAAAATAAGTAAATCGGAATTAATTGGAATTCCCACATGATGACAAAAAGGAAAAGTTCCTGGGAAGAAAATGATCCTATTTGTACATTATCCATTACTACATTACTAACATCAAGAAATAGAAAAATCGCGGATTTCAAGTAACTGGCCAAGCCGCTAAAGTAGCTAAAGGATTGATCAATCCTGTCAATAAAATGGTTCCTATGGACAGTCCATCAATTCCCAATCTCCAGTGAAAATCTATCCATTTCAAATCTTTCTTCAATTGGGTTACTAGGTCTTCCAATTGGACATAATGACAAAAGGCATAGGTCATTAGAAAGATCTACAGTATACATATAGTATACAGTATACATATAGTATACCAATTAGACATTTTATTTCCCTTATGAGGTAAAAAGACGATTGAAGAACCCACAAATATCGGAAAAACAAGAAGTATTGTTAACCAAGGAAAAGAATTCGTGATAAAGACAAGATAAATTGTGACCATAAAAGCCCGTGCTCGTAAGAAGAATAAGATATTTTCTTTTCAAGGGTACGGGCTTTTGCCAATAAAGAGGAATAAAATGATTCAAGTGAAGTTTTTTGTCACATATCAATAAGAAAGACCCATACTGCGAGTTGTTTCATGCCATAAATAAACACGGACACTCAAAAAATCTGTTGGACAAGCAGATTCACATCTCTTACAACCTACGCAATCCTCGGTTCTTGGCGCAGAAGCAATTTGCTTAGCTTTACATCCGTCCCAAGGTATCATTTCTAATACATCCGTGGGGCAAGCTCGTACACATTGGGTACACCCTATACATGTATCATAAATTTTTACTGAATGTGACATTGGGTCTATGTTTTGAATACAAAAAATTTTCGATCTGAATATATTTTTATTCTTTATCGTAGACATCAGTCGAATCAATGAATGATTTATCCAAATTGGAAGTAATTAATAGATTTTAAAATCTGTTTATGAGAAAGTGCCAGGATATTTTGATTTCCGTTTTAAAAAACATGAATGAAATATGAGTTTGACATACGTAAATTCATGGTTCTGGTTCTATTCTCTTAATAGACCTGCGGATAAAATTTCGAAAAATTCATATTGAAAATTGGAATTGTAGATTTCTATCCAATAAAAAGAATCTGAACTAATAAGAGTCTAATATTCATATGAATACGAATATAAGTATAAATATGAAGAATATAAGTATAAATATGAAATTATTAAATGTTAGGAATAGATAATTTTGTCTTCTTTCTTCTTTTCCTTTATTTATCAATTTATAGTTTATAGTCAAACAAGTTGAGAAGAAGTTTTGAAGTCAAATAAATTGCCATCCAAGATTTCATAACTGATCCATTCTCATCCTAGGTAAAGTCCATCTTGTTGTGATAGAAATGAATAGAAACAAATAAGCTTTAGCTAATGTAATAAAGATCTCAGTTGCCATTCTATTGCCATTCTCCATTCTCTTGCCATTCTCAAATAAAAAAAAAAAAAATGAAGATAAACTTCTAAACATTTTATCTATTCTAAAAAATTCAGTTTTATAGTCAATTTCTTTCTTTTATCTATTCTAGAATAGATAAAAGTTCATGTTCCAACCAATCACGCGGAGAGATATTGCTAACACACATAGAGTTAATGGTATTTCATAACTAATGGATTGAGCAACAGCTCGTAGAGCGCCTGAAAAGGAATACTTATTATTTTATCCATATCCTGACATAAGAAGAGCAATGGGGACAAGACTTGAAATGGCAATCCTACCTTAGAAAAATAGAAAAATTTCAAGAAAAATTTCACCCGCCTAAGTAAAGAACTATTACAAATAATGAAGAAACTCATAGATTTAGGTAATAAGTAAGATAAAAGAACTCGTATTTTATATCCGAATATTTGGTTTGATAACCTCAAAGGGTAATCTTTGACATTCTGCTAGAGAACACATTAGAAAAACTAAAAATCCCATGGGCTAACGCCACAGATTCCATCTCCCAAAACTTTTAGATAATTATAGTCAATTATTTGCGTCATGAAAGCGGCGGTTTTCTAAATTCTCATAAGGTCCCCCAGGAATTCTTTCTATAGCCTGTTTTTTATTGATTCTTGCATTTCACCAATTCGTACTAAATAACAAGCTAATGAATCGCTTTCTTTTTGCCATTGGACTTCCCAATCGAATTTATTGTAACACTCATAATGATCAATTTGACGAAGATCCCATTTGATTCCAGAAGCTCGTAATATGGGTCCTGATAAACCCCAATTTCTTATCTCCTCCCCACCAAGAATGCCTACTCCTTCAACTCGTTCCAAAAAAATGGGATTTTGCGTAATGAGCTTTTGATACTCAACAACTTCTTTGAAAGAATAATCACAGAAATCAAAACATTTATCTATCCAGCCATAAGGTAAATCCGCAGCAACTCCTCCGATGCGGAAATAATTATGCATCATCCGCATCCCTGTGGCAGCTTCCAATAGATCATATATCAATTCTCTCTCTCTGAAAATATAGAAAAAGGGCGTCTGTGCACCAATCATAAAAGGTCCAAGCCATAACAAATGGGAGGCTATACGGCTCAGCTCCAGCATAATCACTCTGATATAACTGGCCCTTTTAGGTACTTGAACACTTTTCTGGCGCATTTACTGTTATTGCTTCTGTGAACATAGTAGCTAAATAATCCCAACGTGTTGCATAAGGCAAATATTGTATAATTGTTCGATTCTCCGCTCTTTTTTCCATCCCTCTGTGTAGATAGCCCAATATAGGTTCACAGTCAATAACATTTTCACCATCCAGAGTAACGATCAGACGAAGAACACCATGCATTGATGGGTGGTGAGGACCCATATTGACTATTATGAAATTTTTTTTTGTAGCCGATACAATCATATTTTTTTTTCCTAAATTCATTATTTCATGAATTTCGAAAACTAAAACTGAGGTTTGGTGAACTGAAAAATCGAATACTAAATAATTAATAATAAAGAAACTAAGAATAAGAAATTCAAATGAAATTAACGAGTTTTTTGTTCGCGAATAGCTAACTGATCCATTAATTTATTATAGTGCACTTTCTTTGTCTTTGACAAATAAATCAATAATTTTTGACGTTTTCCCAGAAGTATTCGTAGACCTCTTTGCGATAAAAAATCTTTTTTGTGCAATTTCAAATGAGAAGTAAGTCTACGTATCCTACTGGTAAAATGCAATAGTTGAAATTCAGTAGACCCACTCTTTTTTTCTTTTTCTTCTTGGGAAATAACTGAGATGAATGAATTTTTGATCATAAAATAAATTTAAATTTCTATCGCTATTTTCTGTGAATTCTACGAATCAGGAAAAATAATAAGATTTCTTATGCCAGTGATTTTCATTTAGTACACATAAAAATTCGATTTCTTTTATTCTTTTATTTGTTTATTTTCTTCTTTTACTGAAACTGAAATTCATAAATTCAGTTTCAGTAAAAGAAGAAAATAGTTCAAAATAAAAATATTGAAAAGGATTCCGATCCTCCTAGTAAAAATTTATATGCTAGACTATGAAATCAGCATCATGTATTAGAATGTTACACAGTATATCTATTTTGGCTTTCCTATAGTATTATAGTATTATAGTCTAGAAAATAGATTCGAAAGTTTGTCATTTTTGATTGGAATTCATTATGAATTGTGAATACATATGTATTCTTGACATACTGAAACGACTACTGTTATTGGTATCAAACCAATAGCGATTCATACAAGCTAAATCTTCTAATCGATAATTAGGCCAAAGAAACAATTTGAATTTCATTAAATTTTTTGTATCTGTATTAATATGCTTGTCCTCATTCATAAATTGTTCACAATTTCTTATTTTGTTTTCATTGCAAAATATTGGATTTTTATCCACAATATTCCAATTTCGGGAATTCAAACAAATTCGAATTCGAAATTCTCTCCGACGTCTAGGAGATAGAATATTTTCGGGAACTAAGAAATCATAATGATTTTTGTGTTTACTGACAAAGTTTTGCGCAGTGGATTTTTGAAACTTTCCTTTCTCAATATATCCTTTTTTTGTGTATTTTCCATTCGTTTGGCGCATCTTCTTATCTACCAATGAAATATGGATAGTTTGATATATAATAGATTTTCCATCTCTTTTTATAGATCGACGAATTGGTTCAACAATCCATATTCCCTTTTCTATCAATTCGTCAAGTAGGCCCTTGTGATTCAGCATTTCGCTTAGATCTAGTTCATCTTTTTGAATCGATGATACAACAATTTCCATTGGATCTCTCCTCAGTCTAAGTATGAGACAAGATATCCTGATATTCTTCACTATTATTTCAGTCAAGATATCAGACCATTGGCATTGAAAAATCAAAGAATTTGTCAAAAAGTAATTTCGTATCATTCTATATTTATAAGAATATTTATAAGATTGATATTGTATTTTTTTTTTCAGTTCTATTTCTAATCTTGCGTAATCTTCTTCAATATCTTCTTTTTTGTATTTGTTATTTTCATAGAAAGAAAAAAAGAGTGATTTGATTGGAATGATCCAAGGTTCAATCTGATATAGATTCAAAAGTATCACAAATTCTGAAAAAAACCAAGATTCTAGATTCGCTATAGTATCATGATTTGATACGATATCGTAGATCCTTTTTTGATTGCATGGGTTTTGATGAAGCATAATAGAAAAAAGATCTTTTTTTTTCATTTCAAAAAATGGAAAAGTACTCATTTTAGTTTGAATAGTTTTATTAATCTCGATGCCAATATGTTCATTGCCCCATATCTCAATATCAATATCAGTATACTTTCGAAAATAAAAAGGAAGAATTGTATAATCCAAATCTTTTCTATCAAAATGTTTATTACTATCAATACGATATCCTTTTTCTAGATAATAATTACTAGGTATATTTACCAATACATCAAACGATTCAAGTTTCGATGTATTGAAATGATATGGAATTTGTTGGTCCCCATTTATTTCTAATGGGGATTCCAAAATATATGAATTAGGGAAGTTTATGTATTTGTATGCTAAGAGATCATATCTATAATGTTTTTTCCATTTGTCTTTGTGACTCCTAAATGAATTGGTTGTATAGTCATTTTGTTTCATGGAATGAATGAAATGGATTGATTCTTTGTTTTGAATCATATGACGTTGATTGATTCTATTTCGCCATTCTTTCGTGACTAATCGAGACCATTTTTTTTTAGATAAATCATATTGATATTGACCTTTTAACCAGTTTTGCCATTCGTTCATTACATACGTATGAATTTTCTTATGTCTTGATTTGAAATCAAATATTTCGTGTATTCTAAAATACTCTTTGAATTTTTCTTTCAAAAAAGGAGAGTTCCCTTGATATTGGAGTACAAGTTTCAAGTGATACTTATCAAGGGTTTGTGATAATTTGTAAAATACGTATGCTTGGGACAAGGAGGATAAGGTCCGATAAGTATTGTAATTTTTATTCCTATTCTCAGTATTTTCAGTATTTGAAAACAACTTTTTTATAGTCCAAATCCAATGAATTGGATTTGGATTTGTTTCCAAAATGACTTCTTGGTCTTGATTTCGTTCATTTTTGTAAATGGATTTATTAAACATAAAGATAAAGATCTTCTTTGTTGATTCAAAGAAAAATTGTGCATTGATCTTAGTAATGGTAATGGTACATAGTAAGATATCTATGTATATTTTTTCAATGAATGATTTCATCAAGTAATGTGATTTACGCATTAATCGGATATTTTTCCTTTTGAATATTTTCCAAATATGTTTCTGTGATTCCGATCTTTTATTATCATAAATTAGAATTATTTCTTTTTTTTTCTTATCTTTTGCGTTTCGTTCTATTTGTTCTATTTGATTTTTGATTTTGATTGTCTTATCAGAAAGATCTTTCATTTGTATTTCTATTAGTGAATAATTTACCCAATCCATTGGTCGAATTAAAACAAACGATTCGGGAAGAATCTTATTCTTCCCTTTGAAATCTTTTTCGTTTTCCTTTAGTTCATGTACTTTTTGTTTAATCAGTTCCAATAAGAAAATTGGATTTACTTTTCCCAATTCCCATTTTTTTAGTATTAGTTTGATAACTTGAATGGCCCATTTTAGTTTTTCTTTTAGAACGGATTTTCTTTGTCTCTTTAACGATTTTAGAATTCTTTTTTTGAGTTCTTTATAAATAGGTTCAAAAAAAGAAGGGCGTTTTAGGGGGAAACCAAAGGGGTGTTTCACTTCCCCTCCCAAAAGTGTTAAAAAAGAAAAATTTTCATCTTTTTTTTTCTTTTTCATTGAATCTCTATGATCTTTCTTATGAGATCGTACCTTATATTTTCGCCAAGGTTTTAGACAGAAAGGATATTTAATCTTTATCTGAATACCTTTTCTTAACCAATCTTTGGGAAATTCTGTTTCTGATAATGGAATACCATTATAGGTACATATGAAATGTACTTCTCTATTCCATTCCTTAAAATCTTCGGACCACTCGGGTAATTGTAATAATAACATACGAAAAATATTTTTAGCTATTATTAATGAAGGCAATAGAATGTATTTTCTAAGAAAAGATTGGGTGAGTAATATCAAACTTCTTGTTCCTTGAATAAAGGCCTCGGTATCGAAAAATTCTGCTCGTACATCTGGATCTATGTTGTCCTCGTCCTTTCTTTTTGGCTCTGTATTTTCAAAATCGGAAATTTGCCATTCTGATTCGCGTTCTCTCCCCATCCAATTACTAAACCAATTACTAAAATTACTACAAATACGATTCTTCATTTCCTTCTTCATTTCCCAATCACCAAAAATCAGATAAATAAGATGATTCATTTCATTGATATCAAAAAAAGAAAAAAACCATATTTTGTCTATGCGATCTAAAAAAAGCGGGGAATGCGCATTTACTTGATAGATGCTCCAAATAACTGTTTTACGTCTTTGAGAGCGCATGGATCCTTTGATTATATTGCGACGAAAATCTGATTTTTGGGAGTAACGTATCAAACCCAATTCTTCCTCTTCCATTGGATCAACATTTGGATCATTAGTATTCTGACTACTAAAACTACTCAAAATAGAATTTATTATATTCTGATGATTCTCATTATAAAATATCACATATTTTGCTCTTCTTGAATTAATCTCTCCTTCCTGCATAAATTCTACGTCGTCCCCTCCGTATTCGTACATAAAATTCTTTCTTACTTTGTGTGACCATCGAGAAACCTTTTTACTGATTTCTTCTATTCCAATAGATTTATTCTTTATTGTTTTTTGATCTTTTGTATGCATTGTAATTACATCGAATAAAAATTGCAAAGATTTTGCTTGACTCTCTGAAGAAATCTCCTTTTCTTCTGTCAATAAAGAACATTTTTGAAAATGAAAACTGTGTCCGTACTCATCAAATAATTCATCAATTAAAGAGAAAGAATTTTTTCCAGAATTCAAAAATGATTGACGGTAAAGTTCTAAGGAATCATTAAGAAGTAGATCATGAATCCTATTTATCCAAAAAATTTCTACTAAATCTTCTATATTGGTATATATATTATAAGTGATTAAATAAGTGATTAAATGATTCATGATTTCGCGTGAATCGAATTTTTTTCTTGTTCCTCGATATGTTCCGTTGCAAAAAGGATCATATGCTTTTGGCAAGCATTTTTTTTTCTTAGCGTCATCACATAATATAGTTCTTTTTTCAAGCATATCCAGACTAGTAGATCCCTCATTTTTCTCTATCATTTGAATTCGACGCCTCAATTCATTGTGAAAATTGCACGTTTTTTTTTCATTGGTATAAATCCAAGAACTATAAAGATCTTCATCATATGGTTTATCAAAACTTGTGTATAAAGAAATTCTTTGTTCTAGCATTTCCGAAAAAGTCGATAAACTAGGCGGATATGTAAAGGATATTATTTGTTTTCCATCACTTGTACATGTACAAAAGAAAAATTGTGACATTTCATTTCGTAAAGCCTTTTCCAATTCAGGATTTCTGATGTATCGTAATGGCCGATTCCATCGCCTATAATCGAAAAAAAAAGTGACAAAAATTTTCCCCCACCGCTCTTTCAGTCTTCCCAATTTCCAATTCATTCTCAGATTAGAATCTTCGTAAACTGGGCTATCTGAATAGCGTGCCTCTTTAAAGTGAAAGTTCAATTCATCCTTTGTTTTTTCCTTTCCATTCACTCGGATCTCTTCCGTTTCATCTATTTTGTCCAGATCCTCCTTTTCTTCCGAACAAGGGGAAGGGTTTTCTTCGGTGAATCCCTCTTGTTCCTGTTTAGTCTCCTTCGTTTCATAAGTTGTTTCTACATAGCTGAATCCCTCTTGTTCCTGTTTAGTCTCCTTCGTTTCAGAAGTTGTTTCTACATAGCTTTCTTGCTTTCTTTCTCCCCCTTCTTCCGTTTCTGAGGTTTTTCTCTCTTTCAGTTTCTTAGTGAAAATAGGCGACGGCATTTTGCCTAAATAGTAGGCACAGGTGATAAATAAGAGAATACTAAAGATTCGAGCCATAGAATCTCTCAATTCTAACATAAAATACCTATTCTTTTTATATCGAATAGAATGATTTTGCCATATCCAGAATAATACCAATTCAACCCATTTCATGAAGAAAATGTGACCAATTAACCAACCAACAAAGCTACTTGTTAAAAATACAATCTTGTTGTTGCATCGAAACATATAAATGTTGACTAATCTGGCTAACGCGGAACTTGGTAAAATGAAATAGTTGAATAATTGAAAAATGAAATGATTCAGGAATACACATTGAATGCTGAGATTACGCATTGAATTTCTGGTAGTAGATTCATAAGAAAAAAAGTGTTTGTGATTGTTCCAGAAGAAATGAAACAAAAGATACGGTAGAACTAGGAAAGTTATTGTATGAGGTCTACCCAATGCTAGATGCAGAGGCGCATAATAGATCGATATGAACATCATGAGCTGGCCCGTAATAAAACCAGTTGTTGCTGATACCTCCTTCTCGGTTCCTTCTTCCATAGCCCGAGCTCGGATAAGTAAGATATAAGAGGGCCCTATGGAGAATGTGGTAAGAAATCC